AGTATAAACAATAAAAGCATTAAGTGGATGCCTTGGCATTAATTTAATTTTTAGGACGTAAAAAATGCGAAAAGCTGTATTAAATATTATTATATTTTGAAATATAGATTTCCTAAAGAAAACTTTTTCTTTGTGAAAATTTTAAAAATAGTGAATTGAAATATCTAAGTAACTATTAAAAAAATCAAACGAGATTCCGTTAGTAATGACGAATGAAAATGGAAATTAGGTTTATAAAAAAAAAAATTATTTGAAAAATTTTGAAAAATTTACATAAAAAGGTGAAAGTCCTGTAGAATAATAATTGATTTTATAATAGTAAAAAAGGGTATGTGTAATCTTTTTTGAATATTGGGGAACCACCCTCAAAACCTTTTAAGAATTAATGATCGATAGTGAACAAGTACTGTAAAGGAAAGGTGAAAAAGAACTTTTGAGTTTGAAATAATTCTGAAACTTAATGTTAACAATCAATTGGAACTTTTTTAAAAAGTGACAGTGTACCTTTTGCATAATGGGCCAGCAAGTTTATTTTTATAGCAAGCTTAATTTAATAAAATAGGCGTAGATAAATCAAGTTTTAAAAAGCTTTTTAGTTATATAAATAAGACCCGAAACTGAGTGATCTAACCATGAACAGATTGAAAAATAGGTAAAACTATTTGGAGGATCGAACTCACATATGTGGCAAAATATGGAGATGATTTGTGGTTAGGAGTGAAAGGCTAATCAAACTCAGAGATAGCTGGTTTTCCGCGAAATCTATTGAAGTAGAGCATTTAAAATTCTTTTTTTGGGGTAGAGCACTCATTGAGCTAAGGGGCGTAAAAACTTACTGAATTCTTGGAAACTCCGAATACAAAAAAAAGTAATTTAAATAGACAGACATTAGGCGCTAAGGTCTTTTGTCAAAAGGGAAACAGCCCAGATTGATCGCTAAGGTCTCTAAATAATATTCTAAGTGAAAAAGGAAGTAAAAAAATGATTACAACTAGTAGGTAGGCTTGGAAGCAGCCATCCTTTAAAGAAAGCGTAATAGCTCATTAGTCTAGTTTTTTTGCGCCTAAAATGTATCGAGACTTAAGAAATTTACCGAAGCGGCAAGTTTTATTTAAAATAAAACGGTAGCGGAACATTCTGTATGTTAATAAAGATATATTGTAAAATATATTGAAGATATCAGAAAAGAAAATGCTGGCATTAGTAACAAAAAATAACGTATATGAATCGTTATCACCGTAAATCCAAGGGTTTCTATGTTAAGATGTATTACATAGAGTGAAACGGCCCCTAAGAAAGATTTGACGAAAGCAAATTTTGATGGGATAATTTTTAAATTAAATTTTTTTAAAAAAGTGACAAAAATTTTTAATTTTTCAGGAAATAGCTTTTTTAATTAAAAACCGTACCCTAAACCGACACAGGTGGATAGGTCGAGTAGACTAAGGTGAATGAGAGAACTATATTGAAGGAACTCGGCAAAATGACTTTGTAACTTCGGGATAAAAAGTACCTAATTATTTTAAATAATTGGGTGTCACAAAATAGGGGGTTGCGACTGTTTAATAAAAACTTAGGACTCTGCTAAATGGTAACATGATGTATAGGGTCTGACACCTGCCCGGTGCTGGAAGATTAAAAGGAGATGTTTGCGCATTAAATGGAAGTCCCAGTAAACGGCGGCCGTAACTCTGACGGTCCTAAGGTAGCGAAATTCCTTGTCGGGTAAGTTCCGACCTGCATGAATGGTGTAACGACATCCCCGCTGTCTCCAATATAGACTCAGTGAATTTGAATTATCCGTGAAGATGCGGATTTTCTATAGTTAGACGGAAAGACCCCGTGAACCTTTACTACATCTTTATATTGTTATTTTATCTAATATGTGTAGCATAAGTGGTAATTTTTTAGACCTTTACGCTAGTAAATTGTTTAGATATTTTTGAAATACCACTCTTATTATAATAAATAACTAATATTTTTAAAATAGACAGTGTATGGTTGGTAGTTTGACTGGGGCGGTCACCTCCTAAAGAGTAACGGAGGTGTACAAAGGTAAGCTCAAATTGGATAATAGTATCAATTGTAGAGCATAATGGTAAAAGCTTGCTTGACTGTAAGATAGACATATCAAACAGGGACGAAAGTCGGTCATAGTGATCCGATAATTCTTTGTGGAAAGATTATCGCTCAACGGATAAAAGGTACTCCGGGGATAACAGGCTGATGACTCCTAAGAGCTCCTATCGACGGAGTCGTTTGGCACCTCGATGTCGACTCATCACATCCTGGAGCTGAAGAAGGTTCCAAGGGTTCGGCTGTTCGCCGATTAAAGTGGTACGTGAGTTGGGTTTAGAACGTCGTGAGACAGTTTGGTTCCTATCTTCTATAGATATTTTGAAAAATGAAAGAATCTAACTCTAGTACGAGAGGACCGAGAAGGGTAAATCTCTGGTGTATCGGTTGTTGAAAGGCATTGCCGAGTAGCTAAATTTATTTTGGATAATTACTGAAAGCATCTAAGTAAGAAACCATTCTTAAAATTTTTTCATATAAAAACTGTAAAAGATGATTACATTGATAGGTTTTAAGTGTAATTATTGTAAAATATTTAGCTTAAAAATACTAAAAGTTTTAAAAATTAAAATATAATTATTTCTTTGTAGCTCAATGGTAGAGCAAATGGCTGTTAACCATAAGGTTGTAGGTTCAAATCCTATCAAAGAAGTTTTATATTTATGGTCGAATAGCCTAGTCAGGTTTAAGGCAGTAGTTTGCTAAACTATCAGTTAATTTATTAATTCGTGGGTTCGAATCCCACTTCGACTTATTTTCTTAATAATTAATAAGATGATGTAGTTTAATGGTAGAGCGTGGGAATCATAATCCTAATGTTGTAGGTTCAAATCCTACCATCATTATTATTGCTTAGATAAAAATATCATTATTAATATTATTTAAAAACGGAAGGTAGCATAGTCTGGCTAATGCATCTGTTTTGGGAACAGAAGATCAAAGGTTCAAATCCTTTTCTTCCGAAAATCGGTAATAAGATGAGATAGAGTAATAGGTAACTTATCAGGCTCATAATCTGAAGATGTAGGTTCAAGTCCTACTCTCATCATTTCATTAATATAATTTATGATTCAAATTCAAACTAAATTAAAAGTAAACGATAATAGTGGTATTAAAATAGGACAATGTATAAAAATTTATAAAAAAAAAATAGGAAAAATTGGGGATACCATTTTAATTTCGACAAAAAAACTACGTTTAAATCAAAAAAAAAAAATAAAAATAATTAAAGGTGATTTATTTAAAGCTTTAATAATTCATACAACATATCAAAAAAAAAGTACTATAGGTAATATAATAAAATTTGATAAAAATTGTATAATTATTCTAAATAATCAAAATAAACCTTTAGGAACACGTATATTTGGTCCAATTACTTCTGAATTTCGAAAACAAAAAAATTTCAAAATATTATCATTAGCTTCAAATATTTTATAAAAATTTATGGAAAAAAATTTACAAAATCATTATAAGAATATTATTATTTACGATCTTTTAACAAAATTAAATTTTAAAAATATATTTGAAATTATTAAAATTACTAAAATCTGTTTAAATATTGGTTTTAAAAATGCAAATATTGAAAAAAAAAAATTAATTAATATAATTTTACTTTTAAAATTAATAACAAATCAAAAACCCTTAATAACTAAATCAAAAAAAAATAATATTTTTTTAAAAATAAAAAAAAATTCAATTATAGGTTGTAAAATAACTTTAAGAAATAAAAATATTTTTAATTTTTTAGAAAAAATTTTAATTTTTATTTTACCAAATTTAACTAAAATAAATTTTAATTTTACAAATAAAAATATTTTTAATTTTCAAATTCAAAATATTTTACATTTTTTTGAATTAAAAACTGAATTTTTAAAATTTAAAAATATACCACCAATAGATATATCTATTCATACAAATGCAAAAAATAATAATGAATTATTTTTATTATTAAATTCATTTTTTTTAATAAAAAAATAATTTATTAGCAAAAATAGCTCAAAGGTAGAGTATAACCTTGCCAAGGTTAATGTTGAGGGTTCGAATCCCTTTTTTTGCTTTATAATTTTTTTAATAAATGGACCCAAAGGCAGTATTTGGTATTTCCATTATAATTAATAAGGGAATAATAAAAGAATTGACATTTATTATATGTGATTATAGATTAATTGGTAAATCATTTATCTTCCAAGTAAATATTGTGGGTTCAAGTCCCACTAATCACATTATATCATATTTTATTAGGAGAAATGGCTGAGTGGTTAAAAGTGGCAGACTGTAAATTTGTTGAAGTAATTTCTACGTAGGTTCGAATCCTACTTTCTCCAAATATAAATTTAATTTAATTTTTTATAAATTAAAATGTATAGTATTTTTAAAACTAAATAATATTAAAATTTTATTAGATTATTTAGTATAAATTATATTTATAGTTTTAGAGATTTTTAATTATTTTAATAATTTTATTCTTTATCTTAAAAGTAGGTAGTGTATTTAAAAAAATTGTAATTATTTATAAGAAGTCAAAAAGTCTTTCTTGAAACACTTATGCTAATACTATAAAATGTTATATTTTTTTTTTTATTTTTAAAAAATAGAAATTTTCTATCCTTTAAGACAATATAAAATGGGAATTAATATAAGAATGTTATATTATTAAAATTTAAATTTTTTGTTATTTTAAAAATATATATTAAATAATTAATATAAAATGTAAATAGAGTTTGATCCTGGCTCAGAATAAATGCTATCGGTATGCTTAACACATGCAAGTCGAATGTTTTAAAAACATGGCGAACGGGTGAGTAACACGTGAATTATCTACCTTTTAATTCGGAATAATTATTTTTATAAAAATACGGAATAAATAAATTAAAGTTTTTTAACGTTAAAAGATGAGTTTGCGCAAGATTAGGGTAGTTGGTAGTTTAAAAGACTACCAAGCCTATTATCTTTAGCTGGTTTGAAAGAATGATCAGCCACATTGGGACTGAGACACGGCCCAAACTTTTTTAAAGGCAGCAGTGGGGAATTTTGGACAATGAGCGAAAGCTTGATCCAGCAATACCGAGTGAGTGATGACGGCTAATTAGGTTGTAAAGCTCTTTCATTAAGGAGGAAAATGACAGTACTTAAAAAAGAAGTTCCGGCTAATACCCGTGCCAGCAGCCGCGGTAATACGGGAGGAGCGAGCATTATTCGGAATGATTAGGCGTAAAGGGTTTGTAGGTTGTTTTTTAAGTTGAAAGAAACAAATTAAAGCTCAACTTTATATATTTTTTCAAAACTGATAAACTGGAGTATAAATAGAGGATAATGGAATTTCTATTGGAGTGATAAAATATGTTGATAATAGAAGGAAGATCTATGGCGAAGGCAATTATCTGGGTATATACTGACACTGAGAAACGAAAGCTTGGGTAGCGAACGGGATTAGATACCCCGGTAGTCCATGCTGTAAACGATGAGTGCTAATATTTAGATTTTTTAGATATAACAGCTAACGCGTTAAGCACTCCGCCTGAAAAGTATAATCGCAAGATTGAAATTCAAAGGAATTGACGGGAGTCTACACAAGCGGTGGAGCATGTGGTTTAATTCGATAATACGCGCAGAACCTTACCAACTCTTGCTAATTTTTATATAAAATATTATATAAAAAACAGGCGTTGCATGGCTGTCGTCAGCTCGTGTTGTGAAATGTTTGGTTAAATCCTTTAACGAGCGCAACCCTTATTGTTAGTTGCTAATTTATTAAAAAAAATAAAAGTACTCTAACAAAAAAATTAATGATAGGTTAATGGAAGGTGGGGATGACGTCAAGTCTTCATGGCCCTTATGAGTTGGGCTACACACGTGCTACAATGATAATTACAATGAGAGGCAATAATAATAAAAGTTGGAGCAAATCTTTAAAAATTATCTTAGTTCGGATTAAGGGCTGAAACTCGCCCTTATGAAGTTGGAATCGCTAGTAATCGCAGAACAGCATGCTGCGGTGAATATGTTACTGGACTTTGTACACACCGCCCGTCACATCAGGGAAGTTGATTATTTTTAAAATAATTCTTAATTATTTAATATAATTACTTAATTATTTAATTATATTTGTTTATAATTTATATTAAATAACTTAAAATTCCTAAAAAGTGATTAGTAACTTTGATGAAGTCGTAACAAGGTAGTCGTAGGGGAACCTGTGTCTGGAAGAGATCTTTAAACATTCTTAAATTAATTCTTAAAATATAAGGAAAATAGTTTAATTGGTAAAATTGTAATCTCCAAAATTATTGTTATGGGTTCAAGTCCCATTTTTCCTGTTTTTTTTTTAATATTATAAATCAAAAAAATTTTATAATATCTGAAATTAATCAAATTCAAGTTATAAAAATAAAATTTTATTTAAAATACTTTTTAACAAAAGGGAATTTAAATTTATATTTATAATATTAAAAAAAATATATAATTTTCAATATATTAAAAATTTGAATTTAATATTATTTTAATTGTAAGATTTTTTATTAAATTTATATTTTTAATATATAAATATTTGTATTTTAATAATAAAGAGATTTTTATAAAATGTAAAAAACGAATTATTTAATTCACATATATTTTTAATTTGAGAGTATAATTAATTTAAATGATAAAATATCAATGTTATTAAATTAAAAAATTTTATATTATTTAAGAAAAATAATTAAATAGTTATTTTTTTTAAATAATATAAAATTTTTAATACCTATTTTTGTATATATTAAAAAAAAAAAAAAAAAAATATGATAATAACAAATTATATAAATAACCAATTCACTTTTTTAGATATGGCAGAACCTTGGCAATTAGGTTTTCAAGATCCAGCAACCCCTGTTATGGAAGGTATTATTAACTTTCACCATGATTTAATGTTTTTTTTAATCATGATTACTGTATTTGTTTGTTGGATGTTATTTAGAGTTATAACTCTTTTTGATGAAAAAAATAATAAAAGCCCTTCAACTGTTATACATGGTGCTACTATTGAAATTATTTGGACTTCTATTCCAGCTTTAATTTTATTAACTATCGCAGTTCCCTCTTTTGCTTTATTATATTCAATGGATGAAGTAATTGATCCAATTATTACTTTAAAAGTAATTGGTAGTCAGTGGTATTGGAGTTATGAATATTCAGACAATTTAGAATTCTCAGATGAACCTTTAATTTTTGATAGTTATATGGTACAAGAAGATGATTTAGCTATAGGTCAATTTAGACTTTTAGAAGTAGATAATCGTGTAGTAGTTCCAACTAATAGTCATATTAGAGTGTTAATTACAGCATCAGATGTATTACATTCATGGGCAATTCCATCATTAGGTATTAAATTAGATGCTTGTCCAGGCCGTTTAAATCAAACTTCTATGTTTATTAAAAGAGAAGGTGTTTTTTATGGACAGTGTAGTGAAATTTGTGGAGTAAATCACGGATTTATGCCTATTGTTGTAGAATCAGTATCATTAGAAAATTATTTAATTTGGTTAAAAAATAAAATCAATTTTGATTTTAATGTTTAATAATTAAAAAAGTTTATGATATTTAAAATCATTAGTATAATTTTTTTAATATTATTATTATTTACTGATATTAAACAAATAATTAATAAAATTAAACAATTTTTTAATAAATAATAAAAATTAAAAAATCCAACGCTTTTTTTTAATAAAAATATATATAATTTTGCATTTAAAATAAATTAAAAAATAAAAAAATGAATTTTCAAAATATAAACAAAGAAGTAACAAGATGGCTTTTTTCAACAAATCATAAAGATATTGGGACTTTATATTTAATTTTTAGTGCTTTTGCTGGTGTTGTCGGTACAACATTATCTCTTTTAATTAGAATAGAATTAGCACAACCAGGTAATCAAATTTTTATGGGAAATCATCAATTATATAATGTTGTTGTTACAGCACATGCTTTTATTATGGTATTTTTTTTAGTTATGCCTGCTTTAATTGGTGGTTTTGGTAACTGGTTTGTCCCTTTAATGATTGGTGCTCCTGATATGGCATTTCCTCGTATGAATAATATTAGTTTTTGGTTATTACCTCCAGCTTTATTATTATTAGTTTCATCAGCTATTGTTGAATCAGGTGCTGGTACTGGTTGGACAGTTTATCCACCATTATCTAGTGTACAAGCGCACTCAGGACCTTCAGTAGATTTAGCTATTTTTAGTTTACATTTAACAGGTATTTCTTCTTTATTAGGTGCTATTAATTTTATTTCAACTATTTACAATATGAGAGCTCCTGGATTAAGTTTCCATAGATTACCTTTATTTGTATGGTCTATATTAATTACAGCATTTCTTTTATTATTAACTTTACCTGTATTAGCTGGAGCAATTACTATGTTATTAACTGATAGAAATTTAAATACTTCTTTTTATGATCCCTCTGGAGGAGGTGATCCAATATTATATCAACATTTATTTTGGTTTTTTGGTCACCCCGAAGTTTATGTTTTAATTTTACCAGCTTTTGGTATTATTAGTCAAGTTTCTGCAGCTTTTGCTAAAAAAAACGTATTTGGTTATTTAGGAATGGTTTATGCAATGTTATCTATAGGTTTATTAGGTTCAATTGTATGGGCACATCATATGTTTACTGTTGGTTTAGATGTAGATACAAGAGCTTATTTTTCAGCGGCTACTATGATTATTGCTGTACCTACAGGTATTAAAATATTTAGTTGGTTAGCAACTTTATGGGGTGGTTCTTTAAAATTTGAAACACCTTTATTATTTGTTTTAGGTTTTATTTTATTATTCGTTATGGGTGGAGTAACTGGTGTAGTTATGTCTAATTCAGGTTTAGATATTGCAATACATGATACTTATTATATTGTTGGACATTTTCATTATGTATTATCTATGGGTGCTGTATTTGGTATATTTACTGGATTTTATTTTTGGATTGGAAAAATTTCTGGTCGTAGATATCCTGAAGTTTTAGGTCAAATACATTTTTGGTTATTCTTTATTGGAGTAAATGTTACTTTTTTTCCAATGCATTTTTTAGGTTTAGCTGGTATGCCTAGAAGAATTCCAGATTTTCCTGATGCAATGAGTGGTTGGAATGCTGTAAGTAGCTTTGGTTCTTATATATCATTTTTTTCAGCTTTATTTTTTTTTTATATTGTATATGTAACTTTAATATATGGTAAAAAAATAAATGAAAATAATATATAAAATCTAATATTTAGAATAAAAACAATATTAAAAAAAAAATTTAATCTTATTTTAGATTAAAATTTTTTTTTTAACATAATTCCTAATGATTAAATTAGGAATTATGTTTTTTCTTCAATTATTACATGAGCAAATAAAAGATTTTTTAAGAGAACTGTATAATTTTTATTTTATGAATATTTATATAAAAATCTTTTACTCTTAATTTATTAAATATTTTACTCAATAATAATATTTTAATAACAAATAAATTTATAATAATGTTATGTAAATTAAAATTTTTTACTTCATATTATTTAATTGTAATGGAAATTTATATAAAAAATGTATAGAATGAGTTCATTAACTTAAAAGATTATTAAAATTATTTATTCCTTTAATTAATAAATAATTTAGTTTAATCTTTTAAAATAAAATTTATTTAAATTTCAAATAAATAATATGTATACTAATTATAATATGATTAAAGGGATTTCTTCAAAAAAATTGTAATTAGTTAAATTAATTCAAAATTACCTTCTTTTAAATTTTTAAATATTTGATAATACAAGTATTTTATTTGAATATAATTTTTCAAATGTTAACTTTTTAAATAATAAAGAAGAATTTTTAATTTTATATAAAAGTTTAAATGAAATATTAATTAATTCATTTAATTTTTAAATAATTTTAGAATTATAAATGAAAACTTTTTAATAGATGATAGTTTAATTAAAAATATAAAATCTGTTTTATTAAAGGTATATAAAATGCTTTCCATTTTTAATTTAGAAAATTTACTAATTTTTATTATTATACATATTAATTATCTATTTTTAGATGATAATATTAATAAATAAAATAAATTATATAATTTAAATTTTATAGGAAAAACAAAATAAATTATAATAAATACGATTTAAATTTAATTTAAAGATTTAACATCAATAATTTTTAATAAAAAATATATTCTTTAAGATATTTTAAATAATAAAAAAATTGATAATATATTTATGTTATTACAAGCTTCTAAATTTTTAGGTGCAGGATTAGCAACTTTAGGTTTAATCGGTGCAGGTATTGGTATCGGTAACGTTTTTGGTTCTTTAATTATAGGTATTTCAAGAAACCCTTCTTTACAACAAGAATTAATGAGAACTGCTATTTTAGGTTTTGCTTTAACTGAAGCAATTGCTTTATTTTGTTTAATGATGGCTTTCTTAATTTTATTTGCTTTTTAATTAAAATTAAATCATGTAAAATATAATAAAAAATAAATTTTTTATTATATTTTACATGTTATATAGTTATTAATAACGTTTATAAAAATAATTTAGAAAAAAAAAATTATTTATTTTTTTAATATATAAATATTTATAATAAATATTTATAATTATTTTTCATTTATGAAAATATTAAAAAAATTTAGTCAATATTTATTACAAATTTTACCTATTATAAATTATACTTTATATAAAAATGAATTATGTATTAATATTTCTTCAAATAAATTAATTCCTATTTTATTTTTTTTTAAAAATCATACAAATAGTCAATTTAAAATATTATCTGAAATTTGTGCTATAGATTATATTAATAAAGAAAAACGTTTTGAAATTATTTATAATTTATTAAGTATTCGTTTTAATAGTCGTTTAAAAATTAAAATTACAATTAATGAATTACAACCTATAAATTCTATTATTTCAATATATAAAGCTGCTAATTGGTGTGAAAGAGAAGTTTGGGATATGTTTGGTATTTTTTTTTTAAATCATCCCGATTTAAGAAGAATTTTAACTGATTATGGTTTTGAAGGACATCCTTTACGTAAAGATTTTCCTTTAAGTGGTTTTTTAGAAGTTTTTTATAATGAATTAAAAAAAAGAGTTGTTTATGAACCTATTAATTTATCACAACAATATAGATTATTTGAATTTAATAATCCTTGGGATAAAAAATAAATATATAATATTTTATTAATTATTTTTGTTTTTAGGTGAATTTTCATTTTATATTATGAGATGGAATAAGAAATCTTTATTCGCAGTTTTAAATAATCATTTAATAGATTATCCTACTCCTATTAATTTAAATTATTTTTTTGGATTTGGTTCGTTAGCCGGTATTATGTTAGTAATACAAATTTTAACTGGTATTTTTTTAGCAATGCATTATACACCACATATTGATTTAGCTTTTAATAGTGTTGAGCATATTATGCGAAATGTTAATAATGGTTGGTTAATTAGATATACACATGCAAATGGTGCTTCTTTCTTTTTTATTGTAGTATATGTACATATTTTTAGAGGTTTATATTATGGTTCTTATATTACACCGAGAGAAGCTTTATGGTGTTCAGGTGTAATTATTTTTATTTTAATGATGGCTACGGCTTTTATGGGTTATGTTTTACCTTGGGGACAAATGAGTTTTTGGGGTGCAACTGTTATTACTAATTTATTTTCTGCAATTCCTTTAATAGGTAAAGATATTGTTGATTGGTTATGGGGTGGATTTTCTATTAATAATCCAACATTAAATCGTTTTTTTAGTTTACATTTTACTTTTCCTTTTATAATTGTAGGTGCTGTATTAATTCATTTAATTTTATTACATGAAGTTGGTTCTAATAATCCATTAGGTATCACATTAAAAACTGAAAATATACCCTTTTATCCTTATTTTTATACAAAAGATTTATTTGGTTTGATGTTATTATTTTTAGTATTTTTTATTTTTATTTTTTATTATCCAAATACTTTAGGTCATCCAGATAATTATATTGAAGCAAATCCAATGAAAACACCTTTACATATTGTTCCTGAATGGTATTTTTTACCCTTTTATGCAATTTTAAGATCTATTCCTAATAAAATTGGTGGAGTTATAGCTATGTTTGGTTCTTTAATTATTTTATTAACAATACCTTTTACAAATTCATCTGAAATTAGAAGTACAGCTTTTAGACCTATTTTTAAAGTTTGTTATTGGTTATTAGTTATAGCTTTTTTATTATTAGGTTGGGTAGGACAATGTCCAGTTGAATATCCTTATACAGAAATTGGTGTTATAAGTATGATTTATTATTTTTGTTTTTTTATATTAATTATACCCTTTTTAGGTAAATTTGAGGTATATTTAGTACGTTATAATACTAATTCTTAATTTTATTTATTATAAGTAATTTATTAAATTACTTATAGCTATTTACGATATGTACGCGTAAAATTATTATGTATAAAATATATTATTAATATAAAATTAAATATTTATTTAATTTTATATTTTTAGATATATTTATTATTTTAATAACAATAAATTTTATTTATATTTTTTAAAAATATTTTACTTTACCATTCTAAAGCATCACTACACCAAATATAAATAAAACCTATAACTAATTCAACTAAAAATTCAATCATAGTCCAAAAGCCCCATGAAAAATTTGAACTTAAAGTTAAAACCCAAGGAAAAACAAATACAGCTTCTAAATCAAATATAATAAAAAGAATAGCTACTAAATAAAATTTTACATCAAAAATTTTTCTAGCATCATCATAAGGATTAAATCCGCATTCATAAGCTGTTAACTTTTCTAAATCATCTTTTTGTTTAATTAATCCAAAAGATAAAATGAAAATTAAAATAGATAAAAATAAACTTAATATTAAAAATATAAAAATATTTGAATAATTTAATAACATATTTATTAAAATTTTTAAGGTATAATAATATAATTAAACGGAAAAAACGGGACTTGAACCCGCGACCTATAGCGTGACAAGCTACCACTCTAACCAACTGAGCTACTTTTCCAAAAATTATATTTTAATAATTATTAATGTAAATTTAATGCATCATTAATATACATACATGTTAAAATAGTAAAAACATATGCTTGAATTAAAGCTACAGCAATTTCTAACCCAACTAATAATACAATAATTATTAATGGAATAAAATGAACTATAAAAATAAAACTATTTACATTTAACATAGTCCAAGCAAAACCTGCAATTACTTTTAATAAAGTATGTCCAGCCATCATATTTGCAAATAATCTTACAGGTAAACTGATTACACGAAAAATATATGAAACTAATTCAATAGGTACTAAAATAGGAACTAACGCTATACTTGCACCACTGGGTAATAATAAATTTAAAAAATTTAATTTATGTTTTTTAATTCCAATTATATTAAAACCTAAATAAATGGTTAATGCTAAAGTAAAAGTAATAATTAAATGGCTAGTTATTGTAAAACTATAAGGAACCATTCCAATTAAATTACATAATAAAATAAAGAAAAAAACAACAAAAATTAATGAAACAAAATATTTACCTGATTTACCTATACTTAAATAAGTTAATTCAATAGTAACATTAAAAATCATTTCAAAAATTTGTTGAAAACGTGTCGGAATAAATTTAGTTTTTATACATGTTAAAATATATAAATAACTTAAACCTATTATTAAGATTAAAGAAGCATTAGTAAATACAAAAGGTATTTGAAAAATAGGTAAAATTTCAAATTGTTCTAAAGGACTAAACATATAGATTATCAATTTAATTTATTTTTAATAAATTAATTAATTACCACCCCACCAGTAAACAGCTACAAATAAAAATAACCAAACAACATCAACAAAATGCCAGTACCATGCAGCTGCTTCAAAACCAAAATGGTGCTGTTTAGTAAAATGATGATTAATTAATCTAATAGTACTTATTATAATAAAAATAGTACCTATAATAACATGTATCCCATGAAAACCTGTTAATAAAAAAAAAGTAGTACCATAAATACTATCTGAAATTGAAAAAGTACTTTCAATATATTCATATGCTTGAATTAAAGTAAAAAAAAAAGCTAATAAAATAGTAATAATTAAACTTAAAATTGCATTTTTTCTATCACCAAAAACAATTGAATGATGTGCCCATGTAATAGTTGCGCCAGATGATAATAAAATTATAGTATTTAATAATGGAATACCCCATGCATTAATAGTTTCAATACCTAATGGTGGCCATAAAGAACCTATTTCAGGTGTTGGAGCTAAAGCTGAATGAAAAAAAGCCCAAAAAAAACTGATAAAAAATAATAATTCACTAAAAATAAATAAAAGCATACCGTTTCTTAAACCTAATTGTACTTGTTTAGTATGTTGACCTTCATATACAGCTTCTCTAACTATATCACGAAACCAGGTATATGTAGTTAAAATAACCATTAAAAAACCAGTTAAAGTTAAAAGATTACTACCAATATAACCATGAAAATACATAGCACTACCAAAAGTTAAAAAAAAAAGTCCAAATGAAATTATAAAAGGCCAAGGACTTGGATCTACTAAATGATAAGGGTGGTTTTGAGTATTTTGAGTAATTTGAGTAATTTTTTTAAAAAATTTTAAATCATTTTGAAATTTATTGATATTAGAATCATTTATTGTTGTTGTTTCAATTTGTAAATTTTTTTTATTTATATAATAATAATTTTTCATACTGATTAAAGAATTTATGTAATAATTAATTATTTATTGATAAATAATTTAAAAAATTTAATCAAAAATAAGATTAAATTTTAATTTTTTTATATTTTTATAATATTGTTTTTTTGTATTAATTGTTTTACTTTTATTTTTTGAAGTTTGAATAATTTCATTTGTTATATTTTTTAAATTTGCATTTAAAAGTAACCAAGATACTGATTTTTTAATTTGTTTATCTGTATTTAAAAGCATTAAAAAATATCGATCTTTTTTTTTTTTTTTATTTCTTTTTTTATTAGGAATACTAATAGCTTTTAATTTAGGTAATAAATTATCAATTGACTTAAATAAGATAAAATTAGGTTTTTGTTTTGTAATTTTTTTTAAATTAATTAAAATATTTTTAAATATATTTTCTGAACAGGTTTTTTTACCTTTTTTTAATAACATATTTATAAATAATTTTTTTATTTTATACTCTTCGTATTTTAGTTCCATATTTTGATCTAGATGTTTTTCGTGAATAAATTCCTAATAAATCATATTTACCACGAATAACATGATATTTTACTCCAGGTAAATCCTTTACACGACCACCTCTAATTAATACAATTGAATGTTCTTGTAAAGTATGGCTAATACCTGGTATATATGTAATTATTGTATATCTACTAGATAAATGTACTTTTGCTACTTTACGCATTGCTGAATTAGGTTTTTTAGGTGTTGTATTATAAACTTTTAAACAAATACCTTTACGTTGTGGACATTGTTTTAAAGCTGGACTTTTTTTTTTTTTTTTCTTTTCTAAACGTTTTTGTTTTTTTAAAAATAATTGATTAATTGTTGACATATTATTTTTTTTAATAATTGAATAATAACGGACTCGAACCGCTAACATTTTCGGTGTAAACGAAATACTCTACCAATTGAGCTAATTATTCTATAGGCCTAAGTAGATTTGAACTACTGACTTTACACTTATCAGGCGTATACTCTAACCAACTGAGTTATAGGCCCTTTGAAGTAAAAGGATTCGAACCTTTGATTTTCCGTACCAAAAACGGAGGCCTTACCACTTGGCTATACTTCAAAATAAAATATATGCTTAGAAAGACTCGAACTTTCATTTTATAGATCCGCAATCTAATGCTTTATCCAATTAAGCTATAAGCATAACTTTATTTTTTTTTTAAAATTTTAATATTTGTTAATGCATTTTCTGATAAAATTTTTTTAATTAAAATTAAAAAATTTAATAATTGAAAAAAATTTTTAAATTTTATATTAATTTTTGGTGTATAATTTTTAATTATAAAATGTTCACGTGATTTTTTATTTACATGTGGGGATTTTAATAGGGTAAAAATTTTATTTTTATTTTTTGTTTGGAATATTCCTTGTATTTGAATATTTTTTAATTTATTAATTTTTTTTAATTTTAATAAATTCTGTTTAAGTTGATTTATTTTTTGAAAAGATTTAAAAGTTATTCTTAAAAGATACATATTTTTAATAATAAAAATTGTCTGGAGGTGGATTTGAACCACCGACACAAAGATTTTCAGTCTTTTACTCTAACCAACTGAGCTATCCAGACTAAATCTTATATTAATAAATATAAATAAATTTTGTTTAAATTTACTAATATAAGATTAGGATAAATAAATAAAAATAAAATAAATTGAGTATTAATTGATAATACTAAACTTTGTATTTTATTTATTTTTGAAATATACATTTTTCTTAATATTTTTTCAAAATAAATAATTTTTATTATTTTTAAATAATAAAAAGAACTTAAAATACTTATAATAATACCAAAAAAAACTAAACTAAAACAATTATTTTTAATAGCTGAAAAAAATATAAATAATTTTGAAAAAAAACCAGCTAATGGTGGTATACCTGCTAATGAAAAAATATTTAATATAATAATAACAGCAATTAATTTATTAATAGTATATATATTTGATAAGTCTGTTAAATATTTAATAGGTTTATGATTTATATTTAAAGATAAATATGAAGTCCATAAATTAATACTTGTTATAATATAAATAATAATATATAATAATATAAAAGGAATATTATTTAACATATTTGAAGTAAATCCTATTAAAATAAAACCTACATGACTTATAGAACTATAAGCTAATAATCTTTTAATTTTTTTTTGTTGTAAGGCTGATAATGCACCTATTAACATAGATAAAAAAGAAATAATATAAAAAAAAATTTCAAAAAAATATGAAATATAAAAAAAAATTTCAAAAAATAAACGAATTAAAATACCAATAAAAGCTATTTTAGGTACAATAGCAAAAAAACTAGAAATATTATTAGGAGCACCTTCATATACATCGGGTAACCAAAAATGAAAAGGTGAAGCACCTATTTTAAATAAAATACCAACAAAAATAAAAATTAATCCATAAGATAAACTTATTAAAATATTAATATTTTCTAAAAAATTTATATTTGATAATATTAAAAAAATATTATTAAAATTTAAAGAACCTGTAATAGCATAAATTATTGAAGAACCAAATAAAATAAAACTTGAAGCGATTGATCCTAAAATAAAATATTTTAATCCAGCTTCGATTGATAATATAGATTTTTTTTGAGTTGATGTTAATATATAAAAACTTAAACTTTGTAATTCTATTGATAAATATAAAGTAATTAAATGATTTGAAGATATTAATAACATTAAACCTAATAATGATATTAACATTAATATATTAATTTCATATGAATTTATTTTTTGTTGTATTAAATATTTTTGTTGTATTAAAAAACAAACAATTGTTGATAAAATTAAAATTATTTTAATAAATTGTGTAAAATTATTAATAATTAATACACCATTTAATATATTTTTTGAAATATTTGTTATATTTAATGTTAATATTAAAAGAATTAATAATAAATATATTATTATAGTAGTAATATTTTTAATAATCAAAATTTTTTGCATATTTTGATTTTTTTTATAAAAAACTCCAAATAATAATAAAATTAATAAAATAGTTGTTAAAAAAAATTCGGGAATAATAATTTCAAAATTATTATTAAAAATTTCCTGAAAAATCATAATGTAATAAAAGAAATAAATATTTTTAAAATATTTACTTACTATATATGCTATATATTTATAAAAAAATTAATTTATAAATATTTTATTTTAATTAAATAAAAATTAAATAAAAATGTCATTAAAAAAAATTAAAAATTTTTCTATAAATTTCGGTCCACAACATCCAGCAGCTCATGGTGTTTTACGTTTAATTTTAGAATTAAATGGAGAAGTAGTTCAAAAAGCTGATTCTCATATAGGTTTATTACATAGGGGTACTGAAAAATTAATAGAATATAAAAATTATTTACAAGCTTTACCTTATTTTGATAGATTAGATTATGTTTCAATGATGTGTCAAGAACATGCTTATGTTTTAGCTATAGAAAAATTATTAAATTGCAATATCCCTTTAAGAGCACAATATATTCGAGTTTTATTTTCAGAAATAACACGTATTTTAAATCATTTATTAGCTATTTGTTGTCATGCTTTAGATGTAGGAGCTATGACACCATATTTTTGGGGATTTGAGGAACGTGAAAAATTACTTGAATTTTATGAAAGAGTTTCTGGTGCACGTATGCATGCGGCTTATTTTAGACCTGGAGGAGTTAATCAAGATTTACCTAAAGGATTATTAAATGATATATATATATTTTGTGAACAATTTAATACAAGATTAGATGAAATTGAAGAAATGTTAACTAATAATAGAATTTGGAAACAAAGATTAGTAGATATTGGTATTATTTCTGCTAAAGATGCTTTAAATTTAGGTTTTAGTGGAGTAATGTTACGTGGATCTGGAATTTCATGGGATTTACGTAAAACTCAACCTTATGAAATTTATGATCAATTAGAATTTGATATACCTGTTGGTACAAATGGTGATTGTTATGATCGTTATTTAATAAGAATTGAAGAAATGAGACAATCGATTAGAATTATTTTACAAGTACTTAATAAAATTCCTAAAGGTCTTATAAAATTAGACGATAAAAAAATTATAAATCCAAATAGAATTCAAATTAAAAATTCTATGGAATCTTTAATTCATCATTTTAAATATTATTCTGAAAATATTAATGTAAATATAGGAGAAACTTATACCGTTATTGAAGCACCTAAGGGAGAATACGGTGTTTATTTAGTATCTGATGGGACAAATAAACCTTATAGATGTAAAATAAAATCACCCGGATTTTTACATTTACAAGCATTAGATTTTATGGCTAAAAATCATATGATTGCTGATGTAGTTACAATTATCGGTACTTTAGATATTGTATTTGGTGAAATTGATCGTTAAATAAAAAATATGTTTAAACAAAAAATTAAATTTTTTAAAAAATATAAATTAAATCAATTACAAAAAATTAAACAAACTTATAAATATATATATATATTTCGTTATAATGATTTAAATATTAATGAAATAATATCTTTAAAAAAAAATATTAAAAAATTAGATTATAAATCTTTAATTTTAAATCAAAATTTAACTACTTATATTTTTTCAAAATTAAAGGGACAAGGTTCTATCTTAATAATTTATGGAAATAATAATTTAAATTTAATTAAAAATTTAACTAATTTTAAAAAACTTAAATTAATTTATTTAAGTATTCAAAATAATATTTATTCTAATTTAAAAATAAAACAAATAATATCTCAAAATAATCCATCGTTAAATAATTTAATTGTTCAACCTTTTTTAAATTTTATATATTATTTAAGAAAAATTTAAAAGGCGATTATAACTTAAAGGTAGAGTGTTAGATTGTGAGTCTAAGTGTTATGGGTTCAAGTCCCATTTTTCGCCCTTTTCTTTTTTTTTATTTAAATTTTTATGTTTAATAAGTTTATACTAATTTTTTTACTTATTTTGCCTTTGATTGCAGTTATTATATTATCTTTTGTAAAAAATGAAAAATTTATAAAAAATTTTAGTATTTTTATATCTTTTTTTATTTTTTTAATGTCATTACCTTTATGGATTTTATTTGATAAATCTACTTCTAATTTTCAATATTTATTTAAAATTGAATGGATTAGTCAATTTAATATTAATTTTTATTTAGGTCTTGATGGTATTTCATTATTTTTTATAATTTTAACAACATTCTTGATTCCTATATGTATGTTAATAAGCTATGAAATTATTAATAAAAATATAAAAGAATATTTTATTTTATATTTTATTTTAGAATTTTGTTTAATGATTTCATTTAGTGTATTAGATATCCTTATTTTTTATATTTTCTTTGAAAGTGTATTAATTCCAATGTTTTTGATTATAGGTATTTGGGGATCAAGAGAACGTAAAATTAAAGCTTCTTATTTATTTTTTATGTATACTTTAGCGGGTTCATTATTTATGTTTATTGCTATTATTCATTTATTTTTAACCGTAGGTACTACAGATTATCAAATATTATATTATAGTAATTTTAATTTTTTATATGAAAAATTATATTTCTTAGCTTTTTTTTTATCATTTGCTGTTAAAGTTCCAATGTTACCGTTTCATATTTGGTTACCTGAAGCACATGTTGAAGCACCTACAGCAGGTTCTGTCTTATTAGCTGGTATTTTATTAAAATTAGGTTCATATGGTATGATAAGATTTTTAGTTCCTTTATTTCCTAAAGCTGCTTTATATTTTACACCATATATTTTAGTATTATGTTTAATATCAGTTATTTATGCTTCATTAACAGCTATAAGACAAACAGATTTAAAACGTATTATTGCTTATGCTTCAGTTGCTCATATGAATTTTATTATTTTAGGTATTTTTTCTTTAACTATTCAAGGTTTAGAAGGTAGTATTATTCAAATGATTAGTCACGGTTTAGTATCTAGTGGCTTGTTTTTTTCAATTGGATGTTTATATGATAGATATCATACTCGTTTTATTAATTATTATGGCGGTTTAGCACATACAATGCCTTTATTTTGTATTGTATTATTTATTTATATATTAGCAAATATGTCTATTCCAGGTTCAAGTAGTTTTGTAGGAGAAATTCTTATCTTAACAGGTATTTTTGAAGATAATACTACAACAGCTATTTTTGCAACAATTGGAATGTTTTTGGGTGGTATTTATTCTTTATTATTTTATAATCGAATTTGTTATGGTAATATTCAAAATCTTTATTTAAAAATTTATTATGATTTAACTTATCGTGAATTTTTAATACATTTAATTTTAATTGCAAATATTTTTTTATTAGGTTTATATCCTAAGATTTTTGAAAGTTGTATGCATGAAAGTGTATCAAAAATTTTAATACATATCGATTTTTCTTATTTTTATTAAATAAAATATTTTTATTTTATTTAATAAAAAGCCCTTTTAGTCTAATGGTTAGGACATTGCTTTTTCACGGCAAAGATACGAGTTCAATTCTCGTAAGGGGTATAAAAAATATATATTTGATATATTTTTAATAATTATAAAATTTTATAGTTATTTTATAATATGATAATTTAATAACCAATATGGCTATTGAATTATCATATATATTGGAATCAAATATTAAAAAATATAAAGATGAAAAAAAATTACAAGAAACAGGTATTGTTCTTTCAATGAGTGATGGTATTGCTAGATGTTACGGTTTAACTAAAATTCAAGCTGGTGAAATGGTTGAATTTAATAATGGTAATATTAAAGGAATGGCTTTAAATTTAGAACCTGATGTTGTTGGTGTTGTTGTTTTTAGTAATGATAGAGAAATTCAAGAAGGTAATTTTGTAAGAAGAACGGGATCAATTGTTAGTGTTCCTGTAGGACCTGAAGTATTAGGTAGAGTAGTAGATGCTTTAGGACAACCTATTGACGGTAAAGGTCAAATTAATAGTAAATTAGAAAGTAGAGTAGAAGTTAAAGCTCCAGGTATTATGCCTAGAGAAAGTGTTAAAGAACCTGTACAAACTGGTTTAAAAGCTGTAGATAGTTTAATTCCTATTGGTCGTGGACAAAGGGAATTAATTATTGGTGATAGACAAACAGGAAAAACTTCTATTGCTATTGATACTATAATTAATCAAAGAGAACCTCATTTAAAAAAGGATATAAATAATCAATTATATTGTATTTATGTAGGTATAGGTCAAAAAAGATCAACTATTGCTGAATTAACAAAAACTTTAGAAGAAAAAAATGCAATGTTTTTTTCTGTTATTGTAGCTGCAACTGCTTCAGATTCGGCACCTTTACAATATTTAGCACCTTATACCGGTTGTGCTTTAGGTGAATATTTTCGAGATAATGGTAAACATGCTGTTATTTTTTATGATGATTTATCAAAACAAGCTGTAGCTTATAGACAAATGTCATTATTATTAAGAAGACCTCCAGGTAGAGAAGCTTATCCAGGTGATGTATTTTATTTACACTCTCGTTTATTAGAAAGAGCTGCTAAAATGAATAGAAAAATCGGTGGTGGTTCCTTAACCGCTTTACCTATTATTGAAACTCAAGCTGGTGACGTTTCTGCATATATTCCTACTAATGTTATTTCAATTACTGATGGACAAATTTTCTTGGAAACTGAATTATTTAATGAAGGTCAAAGACCTGCAATTAGTGTAGGTTTATCTGTAAGTCGTGTTGGTTCTGCGGCTCAAATTAAAGCTATGAAACAAATCGCAGGTACTATGAAATTAGAATTAGCACAATTTAGAGAAGTACAAGCTTTTACTCAATTTGGTTCAGATTTAGATGCAACTACTCAACAACAATTAAATAGAGGAGTTAGATTAACCGAAATGTTAAAACAAGGATTAAATATACCTTTATCAGTTGAAGATCAAATTGTAATTATTTATTTAGGTGTAAGAGGTTTTTTAGATAAAATTGCTGTAGATAAAATTTCAATTTTTGAAACTAATTGGTTAAATTTTATTAAAGATAATCATTTAGATATTTTAGAAGAAATTTTAACTAAAAAAGAAATTTCTAAAGAATTGGATAAAAAATTAAATATTTTAGCTACTAATTTTACTAATAATTTTATTACTAAATAATAATTTTATATATTATTTTTATTAAATAAATAATAAAAATAATATATAAAATTAAATATTTTTGTTATTAATTTTATTACTAAATAATAGTATTTTTTTTCTAATTTTATTTATTAATTAATTTTTAATATTTTTAAAAAAAGTTAATTTATTTTTGTATTTAATAAAGAACAATTATTATATATAAAATTATAATAAATTTTATATTGTAGATTATTTTTTAGATATTTAAAATGTTGGTAATGAAAAAGATGTTTTTTTTATGTAATTAAAAATATATAAATAAAATAAATTTGAAATATTAAAAACATTATAGAATTTTTATATAATATTAAAAAAAATATTATAAAAATTAATTAATCTAAAATTATTTATTATTTAAGTAGAAATATTTTATTTTTAATATTTCAAATTTATTTTATTTTATTATGTTATTATTAACTTTAATTTTTTTACCTTTTTTAGGTTCAGTAGCAGCTGGATTATTTGGTTTTTATATTGGACGTAAAGGTTCAGTATTTATAACTACATTAACAACTTTTTTAAGTTGTCTTTTTTCATTAATTATTATATATAATTCAATTACTAATGAATATGAATATATTATTTATATTTCAAATTGGATTAATAGTGGTTTATTTAATTGTAATTGGTGTTTTTTATTTGATAGTTTAACTATGATAATGTTAGTTGTTGTAACTAGTATTTCAACCTTAGTTCATTTATATTCATCACAATATATGGCACATGATCCACATTTATCAAGATTTATGTCATATTTATCATTATTTACTTTTTTTATGATTATATTAGTTACTGGTGATAATTTTATGCAAATGTTTGTTGGATGGGAAGGTGTTGGTTTTTGTTCTTATTTATTAATTAATTTTTGGTTTACACGCTTACAAGCCAATAAAGCAGCTATTAAAGCAATGTTAATTAATAGAATTAGTGATTTAATTTTATTATTAGGAGTATTAACTATTTTCTATAATATAAGAACAATTGAATTTTTTAGTACTTTTGCTGCTATTTCTATTGTTAAAGACTTTAAATTTATTTTTTTTAATTATATTTTAAATATTATTGATGTAGCTTGTATTTTAATTTTTATAGGTGCGATGGGTAAATCTGCTCAAATTTTTTTACATTTATGGTTACCTGATGCTATGGAAGGTCCTACACCTGTTTCTGCATTAATTCATGCAGCTACAATGGTAACAGCCGGTGTATATTTAACGTCTCGTTGTTCACCTATATTTGAATATTCAATGTTTTCTTTAAAAATTATTACAATTATTGGTGCTTCTACCGCTTTTTTTGCGAGTACTGTTGGATTAGTACAAAATGATTTTAAAAAAATAGTAGCTTATTCTACTTGTAGTCAATTAGGTTATATGTTTTTTGCTTGTGGATTATCAAATTACCCTTTAGCAATTTTTCATTTATCAAATCATGCATATTTTAAAGCTTTATTATTTTTATGTTCTGGAGCAGTAATTCATGCAATGGGTGATGAACAAGATATTAGAAAAATGGGTGGTTTAAGACGTATTTTACCTTTTACTTATATAATGTTTTTAATAGGTTCTTTATCATTAATGGGTTTCCCTTTTTTAACTGGATTTTATTCTAAAGATTTAATATTAGAAGTAGCTTTTGCTAGTTTTAGTGAAACAGGTCATTTTGCTTATTGGTTGGGTACAATAGGTGCTTTTTTTACGGCTTTTTATTCTACTCGTTTATTATTTTTTGCATTTTTAAGTGAAACTAATGCTTATAAAAATATTATTAAAAATGCACATGATGTTTCATTAGAAATGGGAATTCCTTTAGGTTTATTAGCTTTTGGTAGTATTTTTATTGGTTATATTTCTAAAGATATGTTTGTAGGATTAGGTTCAAATTTTTGGAATAATTCTATTTATATAGATCCATTAAATAATCAAATGATTGATGCTGAATTTTTACCAACATTTTTTAAATTATTACCAGTTATTTTAAGTTTTTGTGGTTTATTTAGTGCTTTTTATTTATATTTTTTTAAATTCAAATTTTTATATAATTTAAAAATTTCAGAATATGGTCTTTATTTTTATAACTTTTTAAATAGAAAATGGTATTTTGATAAAATTTATTATGAATTTATTAATCAATATATTTTAAAAATTGGTTATAATGTTACATATAAAATGATTGATAAAGGATTAATTGAAATATGTGGTCCTTATGGTTTAACTGTAATTTTTTCTTTTTTAAGTCAAAAAATAATTTTATTACAAACTGGTTATATTTATCATTATTCTTTATTAATGTTAATTAGTACAATTTTTTTAATAAATATTATTTTTTTTTCTATTATTTATTATTTTAATATTATTATTGTTTTATTATTTTTATTTATTTTTTTATTAATTAAATAAAAATAATAAAATATATATCTTTTAAGATAAAATTATATATATTATGGATTTTGAAACAATTTTTTTTTATACTTTTTCAACTATAGCTTTAACTTCAGCTATATTTGTAATATATTCTACAAATACAATATATTCTGCATTCTTTTTAATATTAGTTTTTACAAATTCAACAGGATTATTATTAATTTCAGAAGTTGAATTTTTATCAATTATATTAATTATTATTTATGTAGGAGCCATTACCGTGTTATTTTTATTTGTTATTATGATGTTAGATGTTAATGTTTTAATTGATAAAAATAAAATAAATAATAATTTTTGTTATTTACCTATTATTTTTTTAATTAGTTTTATTTTTTTTTTAGAAACATTCATTATGTTTAGTAAAGTTTTTACATCATATTATCATTTAATAAATAATTCTTTTTTTAATCAAGAAGTTAATACTTTATTTTTCTTTAAAGATAGTATGAAAGGTACTTTTGAAATATTTGTTGATGTAAAACCTTTTTTAAAAAATTTTATTAATCAATTAGATACTATTACAAATATTGAAACAATAGGTCAAATTTTATATAGTTATTATGCTTTTTTTTTTTTAGCAGCTGGTATTATATTATTAATTGCTTTAATAGGTGCAGTAACTTTAACTAAAAAAGAAAAAAAAAAAATTTTTAAACAAAATATTTATAAACAACTTTCAAGAAATGCATTAAAAGCTATTTTTAACGTACGTTCATCTAAATTTGTTTAAATACAAATAAAAAAATAAAACTAAAATAACCTTAACTTAATTGGTAGAGTATTAGCCTTCTAAGCTTTAAAATCTTGGTTCGAATCCAAGAGGTTGTAAATAGTTTTATTAATTAAATTATAAAAATTATGGATTTTATTTTTAATTTATTAAAAAATTTAATTTTTTTTTTAATTTTTGATATAGATATTTCTGAAGAAGACATTGAGAATAAAAATATTGATGATGAAACTCTTATTACAGAAGAAAAAAAATCAATTTCTTATTTTAAAATTTTTATATTAAGTACAATAACTTTTATTAGTTTTTTATTTTTTATAAATTATATCAATAATAATTCAGATATCTATAAATTACAAGATTTATTAAATGAATTAGTTTTTGTAACAGATTGGGATCTATATAGGGATATTTTTTTAAATGTTCAAAAAATATTAAATAATCCTTCACTGGAAGAAAAAAAAAATATATTATATGTATTAAAAGAGATTCATTCTTTTTTTTTATGTAATAATATTCAAGTAAAAGATTTACAAAAATTCAATGAAATTATGAAAGAAATTATTAGTTTATTAAGTAAAGATGACTAATTATATCTAACTAAATTAAAATGTTTTTAAAAAAATATATTATATGTATTAAATGAGATTCATTCTTTTTTTTATGTAATAATATTCAAGTAAAAAATTTATAAAAATTCAATGAAATTATGAAAAAAATTATTAGTTTATTAAGTAAAAACGACTAATTATATCTAACTAAATCAAAACGTTTTTAAAAAAATATAGAAGAGAAGGTTTTTTTAATTTACTCCATCTGTCCTTATAAAAAATGTTTAAAAAAATAATTAATTTATAATATTATTTTATTTTTTAATTTATTTAAAATTATATAATTTTTATTAAAAAAAAAAAATATTTATAATGATAATAAATTAATTTTATAAATTGAAATATCTCTATATAATTTAAAAAAAACAATCATAATAGCTAATCCTATAGCAGATTCTGCTGCTGCTACGGTTAAGATTAATAATGAAAAAACTTGTCCTATTATATCATCAATTAAAACTGCAAAATAAATAAAATTTAAATTAATTGATAATAATAATAATTCAATAGACATTAAAATAATTATAATATTTTGTCTATTTAAAATTATACCGAATAATCCTAGACAAAATAAAAAAAAAGTAAAAATAAAATGATTTAAAATACTCATAATTAGATTAACCAATTAAAACTCATTAAAATACCCGCAGTATATAAAAACCAACTTAATGTAAAAGGTAAAAATACTTTCCAACCTAAACGCATTAATTGATCATAACGATATCTAGGTAAAATAGCTCTAGCTACTACAAATAAAACAACAAAAAAACATACTTTAATACTAAACCAAAAAGATCCTGGTAAGAAATTAATAAATTCAATACTAAAAGGAAAAGGTGCAAGCCAACCACCTAAAAATAAAATAGTAGTTAAACTACTCATTAATAACATATTTGCATATTCACCTAAAAAAAATAAAGCAAAACCCATAGCGGAATATTCAACATTATAACCAGAAACTAATTCAGCCTCAGCTTCAGGTAAATCAAATGGATGTCTATTTGTTTCTGCTAAACAAGATATAAAAAAAATTAAAAAAATAGGAAAAAGAGGAAAACAATACCAAACGGTTTTTTGTGCTAAAACAATAGAAATTAAGTTTAAAGATTTAGCACAAATAATTACTGAAAGAATTGAAAATCCAATAGTTAATTCATATGAAATCATTTGTGCAGTTGATCTTAATGCACCTAAAAAGGCGTATTTTGAGTTACTTGACCAACCACCAATAATAATACCATAAACACCTAATGATGAAATTGCTAATAAATATAGAATACCTATATTTAATTCAGTAAAAAACATCCCCAATCCTAAAGGTATTACAGTCCAACTTAATAAACTTAAAAAAAAAGCTAAAATAGGTGCAAATATAAATAAAATTACATCAGCATTACTTGGTAAAATAGTTTCTTTTACGAATAGTTTAAGACCATCAGCTAATGGTTGTAATAATCCGAAAGTACCTACAACGTTTGGTCCTCTTCTTCTTTGAATAGAAGCTAATATTTTACGTTCAACTAAAGTAAAATAAGCCACAGCAATTAATAAAGGTAATATTAAAATTAAAAATTTTAAAATTGTGTATATCATAATGATTTTGATTGATTTTTAATAATTTTTTTAGAATTAATTAATATTTTTGAATATTGTTCTAATATATTTGTATAATAATTATTTTTAATTAAAGAATCTAAAAAGTTAATATTAATTTTTAAATGTTTTTTGTTAAAATTAAAAATATTTATAATTTTTAATTTTTTTTTTAATAAATAAGGTAAAATATCTTTCATTTTTAAAAATGAATTTATTTTTGATTGATTTTTATTTAATAAAAATTTATAAATATTTTTATAAATTAAAGAATCTTTACGTTGTTCAGTATTTAAATTTAAAATTTGTTCATTTTTTTGAATAAAACCTTCTAAATTAATATATATCCCTTTTTTTTCTAAAAAAGTTAATCCAGGTAAAATTAAATTTGAATTTTGTGCATCTTTAGTAAAATGATGTCCTTGATAAATAATAAAAGTATTTTTAGAAATTTTTAATTTATTTTGTAAATTCGTATTAAATAAATAATATAATTTTGAATTATTTAATAAATTTTGTGATTTTGAAAAAGTAATTTCAAAAAAATTAATTAAAGAAGTTTGGGAATTAAAAAAATTAATATTATTTTTTAAAAATGATAATTTTTTTAATTTTGATATAAAAAAAAATCCATTTTTTTGATTTATAATATTTTCACCTATAATAATTAAAGGTTTTTTTGCTTTTTTTAAATCTTTACAAAATGAATGTTTTCCTAATATAATATTTATTAATGTTTTACAAGTTAATCCTAAATGTTTTATTGAATAAGTAAAATTAGTTTTATTACCTATATAAGCTATTTTAAAATCCCCTTTTCGTAAACGATTAATTAAATGAATATTTAAAATAGAAACTTCTTTACGTATATCACTACCTATTATTAAACAAAGATCTGATTCTTCAATCGATTTTAAAGTATTATTAAATAAAAAATTTGAAGTTAAATCTGAATTAATTTTAAAATTTTTATTATTTAAAAAATATTCATAATTAATATTTGAAATTCCTAATTTATTTAAATTTTTTTTTAATAAAAATAGCGATTCTAAATCAGTTAAATTACCAATAATACTTTTAATAGCTGAACTATCTGTAGTTATTAATTTTTTATTAATTATATTTAAAGCATCTAACCAAGAAATTTTATAAAAATTATTTTCATTATCTTTTAATAAAGGATATTTTAATCGTTGGTATTTTAAACTATCAAAAAAATATCTAGTTTTATTTGATATCCATTCTTTATTAATATTAAAATTAGTTTTAGGTAAAATACGTACAATTTCATTATTAAAAATATCAATTTCAATATTTGAACCTATACTATCTAAAATATCAATACCTTCTTTTTTTTTTAATTCCCAAGAACGCGCTTTAAAAGTATAAGGTTTTGAAGTTAACGCTCCTACAGGACATAAATCAATTAAATTACCAGAAAATTCAGAATTAAAAATTTTTGGATAATAAAAATTAATTTCTGTTTTATTACCACGACCTGTAGTACCTAAATTATCAATTCCACAAATTTCATTTGCAAAACGAACACAACGTGTACAGTGAATACATCTAGTCATAATAGTTTTAATAAAAGGACCACAATATTTATCTTCTACACTACGTTTTTTAAAAAAAAAACGACTACGATCGGAACCAAAAATCATGGTTTGATCTTGTAAATCGCATTCAGATGCTTGATCACAAATAGGACAATCTAAGGGATGATTTATTAAAAGAAATTCTAATACACTTTCACGTGCTTTTTGTACTAAAGGTGTATTAGTAAATATTTTCATATTAGACATTAAAGGCATAGCACATGAAGCTACAGGTTTAGGTGAATTTTCAATCTCAACTAAACACATTCTACAATTTCCAGCAATTTGTAAATTTTCTTGAAAACAAAATTTAGGAATTTCAATTTTGAAATTATTACAAGCTTGTAATACTGTTAAATTTTTATTAACTTTTAATTTTATATTGTTAATATATATATTAATCATTGATATGATAAAAAATTAAATATAATATGAATTTATTTTCACTAAAAAGATATATTTTTTTTAAAATATATTCTTATAGAGATTATCAAAGAAGGGATTTGAACCCTTAATGCTTTTAAGCTTTACATCCTAAGTGTAACGTGTTTACCAATTTCACCACTTTGATAATAAATAAAATACCTACTATTGGACTTGAACCAATAACCCTTAAATGGGAACAGATTTTAAATCTATAGTGTTTACCAATTTCACCAAGTAGGCTAATATATTATTTTAAAAATATATGAAAAAAAATAAAATAATAACTTATTTACAATTACATTTATTTGAATTAAAATATAATTTTATTATATTTTTAATTACTTTTTTTTATCTTTTTATAATTTCATATTATTTTTCAGATCAATTAATATATTTATTAGTTAATAATTTACTTAATAAAAATATGTTAAAATATTTTATCTTTACAAATATTACTGAAATTTTTATTACTAATTTTTTTATAGCAATTTTTATAGCAACTTTTATAATAATTCAATTAAGTATTTTATTAATTTGGTTTTTTTTATCAAAAGGTTTATATAAATTTGAAAATTTTTTTTTTATAAAATTTTATATTTTTTATATATTTTTTATATATTTTTTAATAAATTTAATTTTTACAAAAATAATTCCATATATTTGGAATTTTTTATTAAATTTAAATTTTTCGAATTTATATATTTTAACTATTTATTTTGAACCAAAAATTAATAATTATTTTGATTTTATTTTTTCATCATTTATTTATATATTTATAATATTTATTTATTATTTTTTATTTTTTTTTTTAATATTTTTTAATATTTTTCAAATTAAAATAATTCTTAATTTAAGAAAATTTTTTTATTTAAAAATAATATTATTAAGTGCTTTAATTACACCACCAGATATATTTAATTTTTTATTAATTTATTTTTTTTTTCTATTAATTTTTGAAATATTTATATATATTTTAATATATATAAATAAATATAAATAAATATAAATTAAATTATTTTTTTTATAAAATTTAATTTATTTTTATTAATATTTGTATCTGTAATAATTTTTTTTTCTTTAAAAATTTTTAAATTTAATTGATAATTTTTTAGATACTTAATAGATGTTATTTTTAAAGAAGATCCATTTGTTAAAATAATTTTATTTTTATAAGTGAAAAACTTTTTATTTTTATTCATATATTAAAATTTAAGTTTTGACTAGATAACATAATGGTAATGTAAAGGACTGCAAATCCTTTAATGACGGTTCAAATCCGTCTCTAGTTTTTTAAAATTAAAGGATAGAGTGGGATTTGAACCCACGGTATTTTTACATACTTCAGTTTTCAAGACTGACACCTTAAACCACTCGATCACCTATCCGTATTAAAAATGTTAGAATTAACGTCTTTTTTGTTTTTTTAATCTACAACCATTAAAAGGTTTTGTTGTTTTATCTAAAAGATATCTTACTTTAAAATTTTTTTTTAAATTTTTTAAAATATTATATCTACCTAAACCTGTACCATGTAAATAAACTTTTAATTTTTTTGTTTTTTTTAATTGAAGATATTTATTAATTTTATAAACAATTAATTGAACATTATATGGTGTATTTTTTTTAAATCTTGTTTTTTTTAATGATTTTGTAGACCATTGTTTTAAAAGATTACCATTATAAGTTGTTAAACTAATAATAGTATTTTTTAGACTAGCAGTGATATGTAAATTAATTAAAATTAAAGGATTTTTTTTTTTTAAATTTTTTTTTATTTTATATTTATTTCTAAAATTATATTTAAATTTATTGTTATTCATAGAATAATAATTTTATTTTTTTTTTTTTTTTTGTATCTTAAATGGACGTTTATTACGTAAACTACGTTTTTGAATAAAAATTTTTTTCAATTTTTTAGACGTTTTAGCATTTGTATGTGTACGTTGTCCTCTAACAGGTAATCCTTGACTTTGTCTAATTCCACGATTACTTTTAATTTCTACTAATTCATTTAATCTTTCAGTTTTTAATTTTTTTAAAAGCTGTTCAACTTTTAAATTTTTATTGATATAATTAATAAGTCGATTTACGTGGTTGTTTTTAAGTTTATTAAGGGTGATTTGAGGATTAATTCCTATATTTTTACAAATTTTCTTAGATTGAAATTCATTAATACCATATAATATAGTTAATGAATATAAAATACTTTTTGAATCTGAAATTGTTTTATTAAAAATATATAACATAATAGATTTTATCTATATACCATATAAAATGATAGAAAAAAAAATAAATCCCATAACACCTTCACAACGTCAAACATTTTTATTAAAAAAAAATAATTTAACTCGAATTTTTAAAATTAAATCTTTAACAAAAGGTTTTCAACGTGCTAATGGTAAAAATAATCAAGGTAGAATAACCGTAAGACATCGCGGAGGCGGTCATAAACGTTTATACAGAATAATTAATTTTAATAGATCTCAAAATATAGAAGGTTTTGTTATTAAAATTTTATATGACCCTAACCGTTCTGCAAATATTGCTTATATTAAAAATAATTCTAAATCATATTTAATTTTAGCACCAGAAGGTTTAAAAATTAATCAATATATAAAAAGTTCATCAAATGCTGAATTAAAAATAGGTAATGCCTTACCTTTACAAAATATTCCTATTGGTAGTTTAATACATAATATTAGTTTATATCCACAATCAAGAGGTAAATTAATAAGAAGTGCAGGTACATCAGCACAATTAATTCAAAAAATTAATAATAAATATGCAAGAATTCGTTTAAATTCCGGGGAATTAAAATTAATTTTATTAACGTGTTATGCTACATTAGGTATAGTATCTCATATTAATCATAAAAAAATTAAATTAGGAAAAGCTGGACGTTCACGTTGGTTAAATAGAAGACCTTCAGTCCGTGGTGTAGCAAAAAATCCGGTTGATCATCCACATGGTGGTGGTGAAGGTAAAACAAGTGGTGGAAGACCTTCTGTAACACCTCAAGGTAAAATAACTAAAGGAAAACCTACACGTAAAAAAAAAAAAAAAAAATTAATTATTCAATAAATTATGTCTAGAAGTAAATATAAAGGTCCATTTTTTAAAGTTAATTTATTAAAAAAAAAACAATGGATGAAAATAACTAATAAAAATTTAACAATATTACCTGAATATAATAATCATTCTGTAAGTGTTTATAATGGTAAAATATTTATTAATTTAGAAATAAATGATAAAATGATTGGTTTTAAATTTGGTGAATTTATTAATACACGAAAAAAACATATCTATAAAAAAAAAAAATAAAATATGGGTCAAAAAGTTATACCAATTAGTTTAAGATTAAATAAAAAAAAAAATTGGAGTTCAAAATGGATTGTCAATAATAATGAATATTCAAATTTATTACATTTTGATTTAGAAATTAAAAAATATTTTGAAAATATTTTTAATTATAAAAATTTAAAATTAATAGATATAAATATTATAAAAATATCGAATAATGTTAATGTATATGTTTATATACAAAAAAATACAAAAAAATATTATAAATTATCTTATAATAAAATTATAAATCATTTAAATCTATATTATCCTAATAATAACATCAAAATTTTTATTAAAAATATTCATTTTTTTGAATTTATTAAATTACGTAAAAATTTACATAAAATTTTTTATAAAATTAAAAAAAATAATAGAATTAATAAAAATGTTAAAAAAATGATTTATAATTTCAGTTATGCTTTTTATACTAAGAATATTAATATTATAACATTTTATATTAAACAAACATTAGAAAGAAAAAAAACACATAAAAAATTTATAAATAATATTGATAATATGCTTCAAGAATTTTTTAAAATGTTTTCTAATTTTGTTGGATATCGTTTACAATTTAAAGGTCGTTTAAATAAATCAAAACGTAAAAAAAAAATAATTTTTCAAAAAGGAAAAATACCTTTAAATACTTTAGAATATGATATCAAATACCATTTCAATGAATTTAAAACCCCATCAGGTATTTGTAGTATTAAATTATGGATTTTCTTTAAACCTTTACAAATAACATTAAATTCTAAATTTTTAAAAAAAATTAAATAATTTTAATTATGTTATTTCCAAAAAAAACTAAATATAAAAAACAATTTAAAGGAAAACTTGTAGGTAAAACAACAAAAGGTAATAATATTATTTATGGTAAATATGCAATTAAGGTTTTAGAAGAAACTCGTTTAACTTCAAGACAAATAGAAGCAACTCGTAGAATAATTATTCGAAAAATGAAAAGATTAGGATTTCTTTGGATAAGAATTTTCCCAGATACACCTATTACGGCAAAACCTACAGAAAATCGTATGGGTAAAGGAAAGGGTGTTGTTTCTTTTTGGGTAGCTAAAGTAAAAAAGGGTCAAATTTTATATGAAATTAGTGGTATTTCATTAGAAAATGCAAAAAAAGTTTTAAAAGCAGGTTCAAATAAATTACCAGTTAAAACAAAATTTATTTATAAATAATAAGGCTTATAGTTTAATTGGTTAGAGCATACCGCTCATAACGGTGTAGTTGTAGGTTCAAATCCTACTAAGCCTAATTAAAAAATTTTAAATGAAAAAATTAAAAAAACAAAAAATTAATAATTTACTAAATTATCAACAATTTTTAAATAATAATTATTTAAAAAAAAAAAAATTTAAATTAAAAAATATTTTATTTGAAAATCAAATTTTATATAATAATGTAAATTTAGAATCATATGTAATTGAATTTAACAATTATGAAAATATTTATTTACCTTTTACTTTAATAAAAATAGATGAAATTTCAACAATTGCTTTAAAATATGAAAATATTATATTATTTAATTATGAATTAACTTATAATATATTATATCAATTTAATAAAAAAATGTTTCAACATATTTTAGAAAAAAAAAAAAATTCAATAAAAGGTCGTTTATTAAGTGGAAATTGGAATAATAAAAAAATTTTTATTTCGATTTTAGGTTTTATTTTTTCTATGAAACCTATTAATTTAAATAATGCTTTAAATTATAAAAAAAAATTTTATTTTAATAAATATAATAAAAAAAGTTTTTATAAAAAAAGAATTAATTCTACACGATTAATTAATTGTTATAAATTAAAATATTTAAATTTTAAAGTTAATAATTTAAATATATTTAAAAAAACAAAAAAAGAATTTTCAAGACTTTCATATATTCAAACTATTATTCAAAATCAAAAAATACAAAATAATAATTTAAAATAAAACTAAAAGTGTTCTTTCAAGAAAAATATATGTTGAAGAAATAAAATTTTAAAAATAAATTATGCCACAATTCGATCAATTTTCATTTTTTAATCAAGTTTCATGGTTTTTATTTTTTTTTTTTAATTTTTATTTTTTTGTTACTTATTTTTTTTTACCTAAAATTTGTTATAATTTAAAATTTAGAAAAAAAAAAATAATTTTTGATAAAAAAAAAAAAAATCAAATTAATTTTGAAAAAAATAATTTATTTTTTTTTTTTAATAATTCTTATAAAATATTTTGTTCTAATTTTGAATTATTTTTTTCAAAAAAATTATCAATTTATAAAAAAAATCAAGAAATTAAAATACATAAAACACCAATTTTTAATAAAATATTAAAACAAAAAATTAATATTTTTTTAAATCAAAAATTTTTATTATTTAAAAAAATTTTTATAAAATTTAATTAATTTTTAAATAAGTGTATAGCTCAGTTGGTAGAGCACCGGACTTTTAATCCGATGGTCTTGGGTTCAAGTCCCAATACACTTATTAGGGGATATATTTCAATTGGTAGAAAGTATGTTTTGCAAATATAAGGTTATCGGTTCAAATCCGATTATCTCCACATTTATTATATAATTTTATGCAAAAAAAAATTAAAAAAAATATTAAACAACGTTATTTATTTAAAAATTTTGAAAAAAATAGATTAACGTTAAAAATTCTTTCAAAAAATTTAAATATTGAAAAAAATTTACGATGGAAATTACAACAAAAATGGTTTTTTTTTCATCAAAATTCATCAATTACTCGGATTAAAAATTTATGTGTTTTAACAGGACGTCCTAAAAGTGTTTATCGTATATTTAAAATTTCTAGAATTCAATTACGTAAATTAGCATCAAAAGGATTTTTACCCGGTGTTTCAAAATATAGTTGGTAATTTTTATTATGATTATAACAGATACTCTTTCAAATTTATTTTCAAAAATAAAAAACGGTTACTTAGCAAAAAAATCAAAAATAATACAACAAAAATCAAAACAAAGTATAAATATTTTAAATATTTTAATTAAAGAAGGTTTTATAAAAAGTTATAAAATAAATTCAAAAAATCAATTAGATATTTATTTAAAGTATAGAAAAAATAAAGCAGTTATTATTGATATAAAACGACTTTCTAAGCCAGGAAAACGTTTATATATAACTAATAAAGATTTATATAAAAAAAAAACAGGATTTTATATTATTTCAACATCTATAGGTATTTTAACTGATTTACAAGCTAAAAAATTAAATGTAGGTGGTGAATTAATTTGTAAAATTTTTTAAAAAAAATTATGATTAAAATATTAAAAAAAAATATTAAATTAAAAAATAAAAATTTTTTTAAAAGTCCTTTAGGAGATATTCAACTTTTTTTTATTGATAAAATTTTTATTTTTAAAAAAAATATAAAACTTTTTAGTAAAGATAAAACAATTTTTTTTAAGACATCTTTAGGTTTATTATCTTTAACATTTATTGATAATATTAATTTTTTTTTAAAAAAAAATAAAGTATTAATAAATGTTAATATAAATAAAAATAAAAAAAGTATTTTAAATTTATATAATAAATTAATTAAAATAAAAATTAAAGGTGTTTTACAAGGTTTTAAAACTAATTTACTTTTAAAAGGTATTGGTTTTAAAGCTTTTATTAAAAATAATAATTTAATTTTAAAATTAGGATATAGTCATAATATTATAATTCCAATTCCTTCAAATATTAAAATTATTAATCAAACAAATATTTTAATTTTTAATAGTATAGATTATATTTTTTTAAATCAATTTGTACATTATATTAGAAATTATAAAAAACCTGAACCATATAAAGGCAAAGGTTTATTATTAAAAAATGAAAAAATTTTACAAAAAGAAGGAAAAAAAAGTAAAAAATAATTAAATATGATACAAAAAAAAAAAAAAAATAATAATAATATATTATTAAATTTATTATTTAAATCAAAAAACATGTATGGAGAATCATTAATTTATACAAATAAAGAAATATTACCATTTATATATGGAAGTCGTTATGATTATACTATAATTAATTTAAAAGATGTTTCATTTTTTTTAAAACGTATTTTTAAATTAATAAAAAATATGTTACAAAAAAATGAAAAAATTTTAATAATAGGCAATAATAATGAAGTTCAATTTTTATTAAATATATCATTTATTAAAAAAAATCAAAATATTATTTTTTTTAATAAAGAATGGATAAATGGTTTAATTACTAATAAAATTATGAATACAACATTTAATAAAGTAATTAATTATTTAATTAAAGAAAATGAAATAAAATTAATTTTAATAATTAAAAGTTCAATAAAAGATACTTTTTTAAATCAAGAACTTTCTATTTTACAAATACCGACTATTTCATTAATAAATACCAGTCAAACAATAAAAAATATAAATTATCCTATTGTAACAAATTCTCGAAATATTCAATCAATATATACTTTAATGTATTTATTACGTAAAATATTTTAATAAATAATATGAATAAATTAAAACCAAGAAATAAAATATGTTTTCAAAATAATCGAAATATACATAAAAATTTAAATTTATTAAAATTAAATTCAAAAAAATGGAATTTATTTAAAAAAAAATTAAGATATCGTAAAGAAATAAAACCTGAAAAACGTAAAAAATTTTTTCAAAAAAGATTATTTGAAAAACAACAATTTCAAAATTTTTACGGATGTATTCATGAATATCAATTAAAAAATATATTTAAAAAATTATCAAAAAAAAATATTAAAATAAATATATTTCAAAAATTTGTTATTTTATTAGAAAGTCGTTTAGATATAAATTTAGTGAGATTAAAATTAGTTAAAACAATTTTTAAAGCAAAACAATTAATTAATCATAATAAAATTAAAGTTAATAATAAAATTATAAGTAAACCTAATTTTATATTAAAAAAAGGTGATATTATTCATATTATTAAATAAATAATAAATATGCAAAAAAATAAAAAAAATAATAAATATAATAAACAACATTTTAATAAAAAAAATAATAAATATTCTTATTTTTATAAAAGATATAATAAAAATTCTTATAAAAATAAAAATAATATTTATTATCTTTTAGGAGAAAAAAAACCATTAAAACCATTAACAACTGCATATTTACATAGAAATAAAAAAATAAAAATAGGTTTTTTTTTTAAAGAACCTACTTTTAAAACAATATTATATCCTTTTTATTTAAATTTAAAATTAATTAATGAATATTTAAAAAAAAAATAAAAATTTAAACCATTTAAATGGTTTA